GTCCCTATAGCTTAACATACACAAAGCATGGCGCTGAAGATGCCAAGATGGTAAACACTACCTAGAGACAAAAGACTTAGTCCTAACCTTACAGTTAGTTTATGCCAGACACATACATGCAAGTATCCGCGTACCAGTGAAAATGCCCTTAACACTTGGAACCCGCCAAGTCAAAGGAGCAGGCATCAGGCACACCCAAGTAGTAGCCCAAGACGCCTTGCTAAGCCACACCCCCACGGGTATTCAGCAGTAGTTAACATTAAGCAATAAGTGTAAACTTGACTTAGCCATGGCTACCTTAAGGGTCGGTAAATCTTGTGCCAGCCACCGCGGTCACACAAGAGACCCAAATTAACCGTACTACCGGCGTAAAGAGTGGCAATATGTTATCCCAATGACTAAGATCAAAGTACAACCAAGCTGTCATAAGCCCAAGACGTATCTAAAGCCACCCTCAAGACGATCTTAGCGCCAACGACCAATTTTAACCCACGAAAGCTAGGACACAAACTGGGATTAGATACCCCACTATGCCTAGCCCTAAATCCAGGTACTTACCAAACCCAAGTACCCGCCCGAGAACTACGAGCACAAACGCTTAAAACTCTAAGGACTTGGCGGTGCCCTAAACCCACCTAGAGGAGCCTGTTCTATAATCGATAATCCACGATTAACCCAACCACCCCTTGCCAACACAGCCTACATACCGCCGTCGCCAGCTCACCTCCACTGAGAGTCCAACAGTGAGCTAAATAGTTACCCCACTAGCAAGACAGGTCAAGGTATAGCCCATGGGGTGGAAGAAATGGGCTACATTTTCTACCGCTAGAACAAACTTTACGAAAGGGGGTGTGAAATCACCCCTAGAAGGAGGATTTAGCAGTAAAGCAGGACAATAGGGCCTACTTTAAACCGGCTCTGGGACACGTACATACCGCCCGTCACCCTCCTCATAAGCTAAACAAACCACATAAATAATCTGCCAAACAGCCAAAGATGAGGTAAGTCGTAACAAGGTAAGTGTACCGGAAGGTGCACTTAGAATACCAAGACGTAGCTAAACACAAAGCACTCAGCTTACACCTGAAAGATATCTGCTACAAACCAGATCGTCTTGAAGCCTACTCTAGCTCAACCAACCTATTCTAATAAGACAACTAAAAACTCATTACACCACTAAACTAAAACATTCTCCAGCCCCAGTATAGGCGATAGAAAAGGCATTCGACGCGATAGAGACCGTACCGTAAGGGAAAGATGAAATAATAATGAAATACCCAAGCAAAAAACAGCAAAGACCAACCCTTGTACCTCTTGCATCATGATTTAGCAAGAACAACCAAGCAAAACGTACTAAAGCTTGCCCCCCCGAAACCCAAGCGAGCTACCCACGAGCAGTCACTAAGGACGAACCCGTCTCTGTTGCAAAAGAGTGGGATGACTCGTCGGTAGAGGTGAAAAGCCAACCGAGCTGGGTGATAGCTGGTTGCCTGTGAAACGAATCTAAGTTCCTCCTTAATTTTTTCCACCTGGACATCCACCAAACCAACCCGTAACAAATTAAGAGCTATTCAAGGGAGGTACAACTCCCTTGAAAAAGGATACAACCTCAACCAGCGGATAACTACCACACCCCAACCCCTGTTGGCCTTAAAGCAGCCATCAACAAAGAGTGCGTCAAAGCTCGAATACCCCAAAATTCCAAAACAATATGACTCCCTCACCCCTAACAGGCCAACCTATGACCATAGAAGAATTCATGCTAGAATAAGTAACTAGGGGATTTTTCCCCCTCTTTAAGCGCAAGCTTACACTAACACATTAACAGACCCCAATAATACCCCAAATCCAACAAGAATCTATATCAAATTAATCCTGTTAACCCAACTCAGGAGCGCTTACAAGAATGATTAAAATCTGTAAAAGGAACTCGGCAAATCAAGGGCCCGACTGTTTACCAAAAACATAGCCTTCAGCCAACAACAAGTATTGAAGGTGACGCCTGCCCAGTGACTAAAGTTCAACGGCCGCGGTATCCTAACCGTGCAAAGGTAGCGCAATCAATTGTCCCATAAATCGAGACTTGTATGAACGGCTAAACGAGGTCCTAACTGTCTCCTACAGACAATCAGTGAAATTAGTCACCCCGTGCAAAAACAGGGATGTGAACATAAGACGAGAAGACCCTGTGGAACTTAAAAATCAACAGCCACTACATCAAAAACCCCTCCCACTGGGTCCACCATATTTAAAAGCATGGCTGATATTTTTCGGTTGGGGCGACCTTGGAGAAAAACAAATCCTCCAAAAACAAGACCACAACTCTTAGTTAAGGGTTACCTCCCAACACACTAACAGTGACCAGACCCAGTACAACTGATCAATGAACCAAGCTACCCCAGGGATAACAGCGCAATCCCCTCCAAGAGCCCATATCGACAAGGGGGTTTACGACCTCGATGTTGGATCAGGACAACCTAATGGTGCAGCCGCTATTAAGGGTTCGTTTGTTCAACGATTAACAGTCCTACGTGATCTGAGTTCAGACCGGAGCAATCCAGGTCGGTTTCTATCTATGAAACACCTTCCCTAGTACGAAAGGACCGGGAAAGTGGGGCCAATATCACAAACACGCCCTCCCTCCAAATAGTGACCTCAACTCAACTATCAAGAGACTACCACACCACCAAACCACCCTAGAAAAGGGTTAGCTAGAGTGGCAGAGCTCGGCAAGTGCAAAAGGCTTAAGCCCTTTCCCCAGAGGTTCAAATCCTCTCTCTAGCTTCATTCTCCCACATGACACAAATAAACACAACAAACTACCTAATCATGTCCCTATCATATGCTATCCCAATCCTAATTGCCGTAGCCTTCCTAACCCTCGTAGAGCGCAAAATCTTAAGTTACATACAATCCCGAAAAGGCCCAAACATTGTAGGCCCATTTGGATTACTACAACCTGTTGCTGATGGGGTTAAACTTTTCATCAAAGAACCAATCCGACCATCCACCTCCTCTCCCTTCCTCTTTATTACAACCCCTATACTAGCTCTCCTTCTGGCTCTTACCATCTGAATCCCCCTTCCACTCCCATTTTCACTTACCGACCTAAACCTAGGCTTGTTATTCCTACTAGCCATATCAAGTTTAGCCGTATATTCCATCCTATGGTCCGGATGAGCCTCAAACTCAAAATACGCCCTAATCGGAGCACTACGAGCAGTCGCACAAACCATTTCCTATGAAGTAACACTCGCCATCATCTTATTATCTGTAATCGTACTAAGTGGAAACTACACCCTAAGCACCCTCGCCACAACCCAAGAACCCCTTTACCTCATTTTTTCCTCATGACCCCTTGCAATAATATGATATATCTCAACCCTAGCCGAAACTAACCGTGCACCATTCGACCTCACAGAAGGAGAATCAGAACTCGTATCAGGATATAATGTTGAATACGCCGCAGGACCCTTTGCATTATTTTTCCTAGCCGAGTACACGAACATCATATTAATAAACACACTAACTGCCATCCTATTCCTCAACCCAAGCTCACTAACCCTAACCCCTGAACTATTTTCAATCGTACTCGCTACAAAAGTCCTACTGCTATCCTCAGGGTTCCTATGAATTCGTGCCTCCTACCCACGATTCCGCTATGACCAACTAATGCACCTCCTATGAAAAAACTTCCTACCACTGACATTAGCCTTATGTCTATGACACACCAGCATACCAATCTGCTACGCCGGCCTACCCCCTTACCTAAGGAAATGTGCCTGAACTTAAAGGGTCACTATGATAAAGTGAACATAGAGGTACAACAACCCTCTCATTTCCTAGCGAACCTTAGAAAAGTGGGAATCGAACCCACACAGAAGAGACCAAAACTCTCCATACTCCCCCTATATTATTTTCTAGTAGAGTCAGCTAATTAAGCTATCGGGCCCATACCCCGAAAATGATGGTTTAACCCCCTCCTTTACTAATGAATCCCCATGCCAAACTAATCATAATCCTAAGCCTAACCTTAGGGACCACACTTACAATCTCAAGTAACCACTGAGTAATAGCTTGAACCGGCCTAGAAATCAATACCCTCGCCATCATCCCATTCATCTCCAAATCACACCACCCCCGGGCCGTAGAAGCTGCCACCAAGTACTTCCTAACTCAAGCAGCTGCCTCCGCCCTAATCCTCTTTTCAAGCATAACTAATGCCTGAGCTACAGGCCAATGGGATATTACACAACTAAATCACCCAACCTCATGCCTTCTACTAACAACAGCAATCGCAATAAAACTTGGCCTAGTTCCATTCCACTTCTGATTCCCCGAAGTCTTACAAGGATCACCCCTACCTACTGCCCTCCTTTTATCAACCCTAATGAAATTCCCCCCAATCACCCTACTAGTAATGACATCACCATCACTAAATCCAGCCTTATTAACCACTATAGCTATCGCCTCAGCAGCCTTGGGCGGCTGAGCAGGACTAAATCAAACTCAAACACGAAAAATCTTAGCCTTCTCATCCATTTCCCACATAGGCTGAATGTCCATAATCATTATTTATAGCCCCAAACTTACCTTACTCTCCTTCTATCTGTACATCATAATAACAACAACCGTATTCCTCACCCTAAACAAAACCAAAGCCCTCAAACTATCAACAATAATAATCACCTGAACAAAAACTCCAATACTAAACGCAACCTTAATGTTAATCCTACTGTCCCTAGCAGGCCTTCCACCCATAACAGGCTTCCTACCTAAATGACTTATTATCCAAGAACTAACCAAACAAGAAATAACTCCCACAGCCACAATCATTGCTGTACTATCCCTGCTAAGCCTATTCTTCTACCTTCGCCTTGCGTACTATTCAACAATCACCCTACCCCCCAACTCATCCAACCACATAAAACAATGACATATCAATAAAACACCAAACACCCCCACTGCCATCTTTGCCTCCCTATCCATACTACTCCTACCACTCTCCCCCATAATCTGCGCCACCGTCTAGAAACTTAGGATAATCCATACCAAACCGGAGGCCTTCAAAGCCTTAAATAAGAGTTAGACCCTCTTAGTTTCTGTCCAATGTTAAGACCAACAGGGTATTAACCTGTATCTTCTGGATGCAAACCAGACACTTTAATTAAGCTAAGGCCTTCCCTAGGCAGATGGGTCTCGATCCCATGAAACTCTAGTTAACAGCTAAATGCCCAAACCAACTGGCTTCTGCCTACCTAGACTTCGGCACGCTTGACGTACATCAATGAGCTTGCAACTCAACATGAATTTCACTACGAAGTCGATAAGAAGAGGATTTGAACCTCTGTAAAAAGGACTACAGCCTAACGCTTCAACACTCAGCCATCTTACCTGTGACATTTATCAACCGATGATTATTTTCAACTAACCACAAGGACATTGGAACCCTATACTTAATTTTTGGAGCATGAGCAGGCATAATTGGCACCGCACTAAGCCTGCTAATCCGAGCAGAACTTGGACAGCCTGGAACTCTCCTTGGCGACGACCAAATTTACAATGTAATTGTTACAGCCCATGCCTTCGTAATGATCTTCTTCATGGTTATACCTATTATAATTGGTGGATTTGGAAACTGACTAGTCCCCCTTATAATCGGCGCCCCCGACATAGCATTCCCACGGATAAACAACATAAGCTTCTGACTCCTACCACCCTCCTTTCTCCTCCTACTAGCTTCCTCTACCGTCGAAGCCGGAGCCGGCACAGGATGAACCGTATATCCACCACTAGCAGGCAATCTCGCCCACGCTGGCCCTTCAGTAGACCTGGCCATCTTCTCTCTCCACTTAGCAGGCATCTCCTCCATCCTAGGAGCAATCAACTTCATTACCACTGCTATCAACATAAAACCCCCAGCACTTTCCCAATATCAAACTCCCCTGTTCGTGTGATCAGTACTAATTACTGCCGTCCTACTACTACTCTCACTCCCAGTCCTCGCTGCTGGCATTACCATACTACTAACAGACCGAAACTTGAACACCACATTCTTCGACCCTGCCGGAGGAGGAGACCCCGTCCTATACCAACATTTATTTTGATTCTTTGGACACCCAGAAGTTTACATCCTAATTCTACCTGGTTTCGGAATAATCTCCCACGTAGTAGCCTACTATGCCGGTAAAAAAGAACCATTTGGCTACATAGGCATAGTATGAGCAATACTATCTATTGGATTCCTAGGCTTTATCGTATGAGCTCATCACATATTCACCGTTGGCATAGACGTTGATACCCGAGCCTATTTCACATCTGCCACTATAATCATCGCCATCCCGACTGGCATTAAAGTCTTCAGCTGACTCGCGACTCTGCACGGAGGAACAATCAAATGAGACCCACCCATACTATGAGCCTTAGGATTTATCTTCTTATTTACCATTGGAGGGCTAACAGGAATCGTACTCGCAAACTCCTCACTAGACATCGCCCTACACGACACATACTACGTAGTAGCCCACTTCCACTATGTTCTCTCAATAGGAGCTGTCTTCGCCATCCTAGCAGGATTCACCCATTGATTCCCCCTATTTACAGGATTCACTCTACACCCCACATGAGCTAAAGCCCACTTTGGAGTTATATTTACAGGAGTAAACCTAACTTTCTTCCCACAACACTTCCTAGGACTAGCAGGCATGCCACGACGCTACTCAGATTACCCAGACGCCTACACACTATGAAATACTGTATCCTCTATCGGCTCTCTAATTTCAATAACAGCCGTAATCATACTAATATTTATCATCTGAGAGGCCTTCTCAGCAAAACGAAAAGTCTTACAGCCAGAACTAACCACAACAAACATCGAATGAATCCACGGCTGCCCTCCCCCCTACCACACCTTCGAAGAACCAGCTTTCGTCCAAGTACAAGAAAGGAAGGAGTCGAACCCTCATAAATTGGTTTCAAGCCAACTGCATAAACCACTTATGCTTCTTTCTTATGAGACGTTAGTAAATCAATTACATAGCCTTGTCAAGACTAAATCACAGGTGTAAATCCTGTACATCTCACATGGCAAACTACTCCCAACTAGGATTCCAAGATGCCTCATCCCCCATCATAGAAGAACTCGTAGAATTCCACGATCACGCTCTAATCGTTGCTCTAGCCATCTGTAGCTTGGTCTTATATCTCCTAGCCCTAATACTAATAGAAAAACTATCCTCCAATGCTGTCGACGCCCAAGAAGTAGAACTAATTTGAACAATTCTCCCAGCTATCGTATTAATCCTTCTTGCCCTACCCTCCCTACAAATCCTATACATAATAGATGAAATCGATGAGCCTGACTTAACCCTAAAAGCCATTGGCCATCAATGATACTGGACATACGAATACACAGATTTCAAAGACCTGTCATTTGACTCCTACATAATCCCAACAACAGACCTACCACAAGGCCACTTCCGATTGTTAGAAGTTGACCACCGTGTTGTTATCCCAATAGAATCCCCCATCCGAGTGATCATTACAGCTGATGATGTGCTTCACTCCTGAGCAGTCCCAACCCTAGGGGTAAAAACGGACGCAATCCCAGGACGACTTAACCAAACCTCATTCATCACCACCCGGCCGGGGATTTTTTACGGACAATGCTCAGAAATCTGCGGAGCCAACCACAGTTATATACCCATTGTAGTAGAATCAACCCCCCTTAAACACTTTGAAACCTGATCGTCACTACTATCAGCACCTTAATCATTAAGAAGCTATGAAACAGCACTAGCCTTTTAAGCTAGAGAAAGAGGACCCTCCACCCTCCTTAATGACATGCCACAACTTAACCCCCATCCATGATTCCCAATCATAATCATAACTTGACTAACTCTCTCACTACTTATTCAACCTAAACTCTTATCATTTACTACAACAAACTCCCCATTAAACAAAACCATAGCTACCAAAACCTCCCCATGAACCTGACCATGAACCTAAGCTTCTTTGACCAATTCTCAAGCCCATACCTACTAGGAATCCCCCTGATCCTACTATCCTTACTATTCCCCGCCCTACTACTCCCATCCCCTAACAACCGATGGGTTAATAACCGCCTATCCACCCTTCAATCGTGACTCTTACACTTAATCACAAAACAGCTAATAATCCCACTGAACAAAACTGGTCACAAATGAGCACTAATGTTAACATCACTAATAATAATACTACTCACAATTAACCTCTTAGGCTTACTCCCGTACACCTTCACCCCCACCACCCAACTCTCAATAAACATGGCCCTAGCCTTCCCCCTATGACTAGCCACCTTACTAACAGGCCTACGAAACCAACCTTCAACCTCTTTAGGTCATCTACTTCCTGAAGGTACCCCAACACCACTAATCCCAGCACTTATTATCATCGAGACAACCAGCCTACTTATCCGCCCATTAGCCCTAGGAGTCCGCCTCACAGCAAACCTCACAGCAGGACACTTACTAATCCAACTCATCTCTACAGCCACCACTGCACTACTGCCAATAATACCTACAGTATCTATCCTAACTGCACTAGTACTACTTATACTCACCATCCTAGAAGTGGCAGTAGCCATAATTCAAGCATACGTCTTTGTCCTCCTGCTAAGCCTATATCTACAGGAAAACATTTAATGGCACACCAAGCACATTCCTACCACATAGTAGACCCAAGCCCATGACCTATCTTCGGAGCCACTACAGCCCTCCTAATCACCTCAGGACTAATCATATGATTTCACTACAACTCCTCCCTGCTGCTAACCCTAGGCCTTGTATCCATACTCCTAGTAATGCTACAATGATGACGCGATATCGTTCGAGAGAGTACGTTCCAAGGCCATCACACCCCTATAGTACAAAAAGGGCTACGATACGGAATGATCCTCTTCATCACATCAGAAGTATTCTTCTTCCTAGGATTCTTCTGAGCATTCTTCCACTCTAGCCTCGCCCCCACCCCAGAACTAGGAGGACAATGACCTCCAACAGGAATCAAACCACTCAACCCCCTAGAAGTACCCCTACTAAACACCGCAATCCTCCTAGCCTCAGGCGTAACCGTAACATGAGCCCACCATAGCATTACAGAAGGAAATCGCAAGCAAGCCATCCAAGCACTAACCATGACAGTCCTATTAGGACTATATTTCACAGCCCTCCAAGCAATAGAATACCACGAAGCCCCATTCTCAATCGCCGACAGTGTCTACGGCTCTACCTTCTTCGTTGCCACAGGATTCCATGGACTTCACGTAATAATTGGATCCACCTTCCTAATAGTTTGTCTCCTACGACTTATCAAATTCCACTTCACGTCAGAACATCACTTTGGATTTGAAGCAGCAGCCTGATACTGACACTTTGTAGACGTAATTTGATTATTCCTCTATATAACCATCTACTGATGAGGATCCTGCTCTCCTAGTATACTAATTACAATTGACTTCCAATCATTAAAATCTGGTGCAAATCCAGAGAAGAGCAATAAACATACTTACATTTATACTAATCCTCACCCTCATCCTAAGCACCGCCCTCACTACACTAAACTTCTGACTAGCCCAAATAAGCCCAGACTCAGAAAAACTATCCCCCTATGAATGTGGCTTCGACCCCCTAGGATCTGCCCGACTCCCATTCTCAATTCGATTTTTCCTCAGTAGCCATCATATTCCTCCTATTCGACCTAGAAATCGCACTCCTACTCCCCCTCCCATGGGCCATACAACTTCAATCACCCCTCACTACCCTTACCTGAACCTCCACTATCATCCTCCTACTCACCCTTGGACTAATCTACGAGTGAGTACAAGGAGGCCTAGAATGAGCTGAGTAACAGAGAACTAGTCTAATAAAGACAGCTGGTTTCGGCCCAGCAGATTACAGGCACCCCTGTAGCTCTCTCATGTCGCTATTTCATCTGAGCTTCTACTCAGCCTTTACCCTCAGCAGTTTAGGATTAGCATTCCATCGAACTCATCTAATCTCAGCCCTACTATGCCTAGAAGGCATAATACTATCCATGTACATCGCCCTCTCAATCTGACCTGTGGAAAACCAAACCCCATCATTCACAATAGTACCAGTACTCATACTAGCATTCTCAGCATGCGAAGCGGGCACTGGCCTAGCCATACTAGTAGCCTCCACACGAACTCACGGCTCTGACCACCTACACAACTTCAACCTTCTGCAATGTTAAAAATCATCCTTCCAACGACCCTACTCCTCCCCACAGCCCTTCTATCTCCCCCCAAATTCTTATGAACTAATACCACTGCACATAGCCTTTTAATCGCCACTGCCAGCCTATACTGACTCTTACCAACATATTACCCCCACAAAAACCTAACACAATGAACTGGCATTGACCAAATTTCATCCCCCCTACTAGTCCTATCCTGCTGACTCCTCCCGCTCATAATCATAGCAAGCCAAAATCACCTTCAGCACGAACCACTCACACGAAAACGAACCTTCATTTCAACCCTAATCACCATCCAGCCCTTCATCCTACTAGCCTTCTCAACCACAGAGCTAACACTATTCTATATCTCATTCGAAGCAACCCTTATCCCCACCTTAATCCTAATTACTCGATGAGGAAATCAACCAGAGCGCTTAAGTGCCGGTACATATTTACTATTCTACACCCTAATCAGCTCCCTACCACTACTAGTCACCATCCTACATCTTCACACAAAAATTGGCACTCTATATCTCCCTATTCTTGAACTAACCCACCCAACCCTTTCAACCTCATGAACTGGACTCCTATCAGGATTAGCACTCTTAATAGCATTCATAGTAAAAGCCCCATTATATGGCCTCCACCTATGACTCCCCAAAGCCCACGTAGAAGCACCAATCGCAGGATCAATATTACTTGCTGCTTTGTTACTTAAACTAGGTGGATATGGTATCATACGAGTCACCCTACTAATAGGACCCTTATCAAACCACCTTCACTACCCCTTCCTAACCTTAGCCCTATGAGGCGCCCTAATAACTAGCTCAATTTGCTTACGACAAACCGACCTAAAATCGCTCATTGCCTATTCATCTGTAAGCCACATAGGCTTAGTCATCGCTGCCAGCATAATCCAAACTGAATGATCATTCTCAGGAGCAATACTCCTAATGATCTCACACGGCCTAACTTCATCCATACTATTCTGTCTAGCCAACACAAATTATGAGCGCACACATAGCCGAATCCTCATCCTCACGCGAGGCCTCCAACCCCTACTTCCACTAATAGCCACTTGATGACTCCTAGCCAACCTAACAAACATAGCACTACCTCCCACAACAAATCTAATAGCAGAACTAACCATCATAGTTGCCCTATTCAACTGATCCACGCCCACAATCGTCCTAACTGGAACTGCAACTTTACTGACCGCCTCCTATACACTATTCATATTACTAATAACCCAACGAGGCACCATGCCAACCCATATAACATTAACCCAAAATTCAAACACACGAGAACATCTCCTAATAGCCCTACACATTATCCCAATACTACTCTTAATCCTAAAACCAGAACTAATCTCTGGAATCCCCTCATGCTAGTATAGTTTCAACCCAAACATTAGATTGTGATTCTAAAAATAGAAGTTAAACCCTTCTTACTTGCCGAGGGGAGGTTCAACCAGCAGAAACTGCTAATTCCTGCATCTGAGTTTAAAACCTCAGCCCCCTCAACTTTTAAAGGATAATAGTAATCCACTGGTCTTAGGAACCATACATCTTGGTGCAATTCCAAGTAAAAGTAGTGGAAACTACATTACTCCTAAACACCTCCCTCTTACTAACACTAACAATCCTCCTAACCCCCATTATACTACCCCCCATACTAAAAAATTTCCAAAACTCCCCTACATCCATCACACGCACTGTCAAAACTGCCTTCCTAACCAGCCTAATTCCCGCAACCACCTTCATCTACTCCGGAGTAGAAAGTATTACCTCCTACTGAGAATGAAAATTCATCATAAACTTTAAAATCCCCATGAGCCTAAAAATAGATCAATATTCAATAGTATTTCTCCCTATCGCATTATTCGTAACCTGATCTATCCTACAATTTGCAACATGATATATAGCCTCAGAACCATACATCACAAAATTCTTTACCTACCTCTTAACATTCTTGATCGCCATACTAACACTAACAATCGCGAACAATATATTCCTGCTATTCATAGGCTGAGAGGGCGTAGGTATCATATCATTCCTTCTCATCGGATGATGGCAAGGTCGAGCAGAAGCCAACACAGCCGCATTACAGGCCGTAATATACAATCGAATTGGAGACATTGGCCTAATCTTAAGCATAGCCTGATTAGCCTCAACACTAAACACCTGGGAAATTCAACAAACCCTGCACCCCCAACAAACACCCACACTCCCACTTCTTGGCCTAATCCTAGCTGCCACAGGAAAGTCAGCCCAATTCGGACTACACCCCTGACTCCCGGCAGCAATAGAAGGCCCAACACCAGTATCCGCCCTACTGCACTCCAGCACAATGGTAGTAGCTGGAATCTTTCTACTCATTCGTACCCACCCCATAATAGCCACTAACAACACAGCCCTAACCATCTGCCTATGCCTAGGCGCCCTATCTACTCTATTCGCCGCTACATGCGCCCTCACTCAAAACGACATCAAAAAGATTATTGCCTTCTCCACATCAAGCCAACTAGGCCTAATAATAGTAACAATCGGACTAAACCTACCACAACTAGCCTTCCTACACATTTCAACCCACGCTTTCTTCAAAGCCATACTTTTCCTATGTTCCGGATCAATCATCCACAGCCTAAATGGCGAACAAGACATCCGAAAAATAGGAGGCTTACAAAAAACACTTCCAACCACCACCTCCTGCCTCACCATTGGTAACCTAGCCCTAATAGGAACACCATTCCTGGCAGGATTTTATTCAAAAGACCTCATTATCGAAAGCCTAAACACCTCACACTTAAATGCCTGGGCCCTACTACTCACCCTCCTAGCCACATCATTTACCGCAACCTACAGCCTACGAATAACCTTACTTGTACAAACAGGCTTCAACCGCACTTCACCAATCACACCGATAAACGAGAATAACCCATCCATCATCAATCCAATCACCCGCCTCGCTATAGGCAGCATCATAGCAGGACTACTCATCACATCCCTAATTACACCAACAAAAACCCCTACAATAACCATGCCATTCATCACCAAAACCGCTGCCATCCTCGTTACAATCCTAGGAATTACTATAGCCATTGAACTCTCAAACATAACACACACCCTAACCTATCCAAAACAAAACCCCCTTACAAACTTCTCATCCTCCCTAGGATTCTTCAACCCACTCATACACCGATTATTCTCTACAAACCTACTGCACAAAGGACAAAAAATCGCCTCACACCTAATCGACCTGTCTTGGTACAAAAAAATAGGACCCGAAGGCCTCGCCAACTTACAACTCATAGCGAGCAAAACTGTAACATCCACCCACACAGGACTAATTAAAACCTACCTAGGATCATTTACCTTCTCCATCTTAATAATCATCCTCTCATCCTACAGATAACAATGGCCCCCAACATCCGCAAATCTCACCCCCTACTAAAAATAATTAACAACTCCTTAATTGACCTACCCGCCCCCTCAAACATCTCCGCCTGATGAAACTTCGGATCCCTACTAGCAATTTGCCTAGTAACTCAAATCCTCACAGGACTTCTACTAGCCATACACTACACTGCAGATACATCCCTAGCCTTTTCCTCCGTAGCCCACACATGCCGAAATGTCCAGTATGGCTGACTAATCCGCAACATACACGCAAACGGCGCCTCCTTCTTCTTCATCTGCATCTACCTCCACATCGGTCGAGGCTTCTATTACGGCTCCTACCTCTACAAAGAAACCTGAAATACGGGAGTAGTACTACTCCTAACCCTCATAGCAACCGCCTTCGTAGGATACGTCCTACCATGAGGACAAATATCATTCTGAGGAGCAACCGTCATCACCAACCTATTCTCAGCCATCCCCTACATCGGCCAAACCTTAGTAGAGTGAGCCTGAGGGGGATTTTCAGTCGACAACCCAACCCTCACTCGATTCTTCGCACTTCACTTTCTACTCCCCTTTATTATTGCAGGAATCACTCTCATTCATTTAACCTTCCTACACGAATCTGGCTCAAACAACCCCCTAGGAATCCCATCAGACTCCGACAAAATTCCATTCCACCCATACTTTTCGCTAAAAGACATCCTAGGCTTTACCCTAATACTAACCCCCTTAATAACATTAGCCCTATTCTCTCCCAACCTCCTAGGAGACCCAGAAAACTTCACCCCAGCAAACCCACTAGTCACACCCCCACACATCAAACCAGAATGATATTTCCTATTCGCATATGCTATCCTACGCTCAATCCCAAACAAACTCGGAGGCGTACTAGCACTAGCTGCTTCCGTACTAGTACTATTCCTCAGCCCACTCCTTCACAAATCAAAACAACGCACAATGACATTCCGGCCCCTATCCCAACTACTATTCTGAACCCTAGTTGCTAACCTATTCATCCTAACATGAGTAGGCAGCCAACCTGTAGAACATCCATTCATCATCATCGGACAACTAGCATCCATCACCTACTTTACTATCCTACTATTCCTCTTCCCTATTATCGGAGCCCTAGAAAACAAAATACTAACCCACTAAAATACTCTAATAGTTTATGAAAAACATTGGTCTTGTAAACCAAAAACTGAAGACTATCCCCCTTCTTAGAGTAGTCCACCTTCAGAAAAAAAGGACTTAAACCTTTCTCTCCAGCTCCCAAAGCTGGCATTTTTACAATAAACTATTCTCTGAAACCCCCCTAAACTGCCCGAATCGCTCCTCGAGACAACCCACGCACAAGCTCCAACACAACAAACAAAGTCAACAACAACCCCCATCCAGCTACCAAAAAAAGTCCCACTCCACAAGAATAAAATACTGCAACACCACTAAAATCCAAGCGAACAGCAAACATTCCCACACCATCCACAGTAACCACCCCCACATCCAATCCCCCCAAACCACTGAAAACTACCCCTACAAATACCACCAAAAGAAACCCAACCCCATACCCTACCACACGCCAGTCCCCCCAGGCCTCAGGAAAAGGCTCAGCCGCTAGAGAGACAGAATAGACAAACACTACCAACATTCCCCCCAAATACACCATAAACAGCACCAAAGACACAAAAGAAACTCCTAAACTCAATAACCATCCACATCCAGCAACAGACGCCAATACCAAACCCACCACCCCATAATAGGGCGAAGGGTTAGAAGCCACTCCCAACGCCCCCATCACAAAACAAACCCCCAAGAAAACTAAAAAATAAGTCATTATTCCTGCTTGGCTACAACCCAAGGACTACGGCTTGAAAAGCCATTGTTGTTCTCAACTACAGGAACAAATTTCCATTTTTTAATGGAACTCCCCTAATACATAACGGTAACCTGCCCCCCCCTTCCCCCCCCCATATTCGGGGGCATGTTGGTTATGTATAATTTTGCATACATCTATATACCACATACATAGGTATGTATAATCGTACATTAGTATATACTACTACATTACATGCATGGTCCCAGGGCACTAAAATCTCATTCAACTTTAACATATTACTGTACTATGCCCATTACACGCAAACGGACACTACTACACCACCACAATCCCCCCAAACCACATGAAACTGAATGTTCTAGTACCAGCATGCTATTAGTACTTTACCCTACATCAAGAACTAAACAAGGTGTACATACGGTTAATGGTTACAGGACATTTATAGTACAAACTTTATCTTCCCCACGGATGTGCTTTACGTACCAGGTGGATTTATTAATCGTACACCTCACGTGAAATCAGCAACCCGCTGCATATAATGCACCTCATGACTAGCTTCAGGCCCATTCATTCCCCCTAAACCCTCGCCCTACTTGCACTTTTGCGCCTCTGGTTCCTCGGTCAGGTCCATCGCCTTATCCACTCACCTTTTCAAGTTCTCTTCACGAGGCATCTGGTCGGGGTGGCAACGCTCACCATTTCAGTCCGTGATCGCGGCATTCCCCCTCCCTGGAGCTATTGGTTCCCTTTTTTTTCGGGGCTTCTTCACAGGTTGCCCTTCCCAGTGACTTCGGAGTCCACACAATCTAAGCCTGGACCCTCCCTGCGTTGCGTTCACTTTCTGGATCTCACGCACTTCTCAATGAGACGGTTTGCGCACGCGGGGAATCACCTTGACACTGATGCACTTTGGATCGCATTTGGTTATGGCTCTACCACCCCCCCGGATAATGGGGCAATTTAATGAATGCTTGACGGACATGTTTTTACGAATTTTCGCTTCCTCTAATTTTCTTAACTAAACTAGTAAGTTTTAGCTATTTTTAAATCGCGATGTCATCATGCATCACGATAAAAATTTTTTCCATTTTTTTTCATTCTTTTACATTTCGTTACCTCTAGGTTTTCATTAACACCGTTATTTGCCATCGATGGCATGTATATACACATGTATGCCAATCGTTATTAGAGAAACTCCCCTACAAACAAATAACCAACAAACAAACGTTTATCATTCGTTCATTTAACTACTTTTTACTGCCAACAAAAAGCAAACAAACAAAGTACTAAAA